AATTGAACCTTCTCAAACTGTTTCTTCTTAAGAACCAAAAATATTTGTGCCAAAATAACAGATGCCAAGAAGAATAAAAGGCCTTGGACACGGAATGGATCTTGAAGTACTATTTCCGCATCTCCTTGACCAAATCCACCCACATTAGGATTACTCGTTAATGGCTGATCAAGTTTGATAGATTCGCCTTCGGAAACAAGAAGTTCTGGCCCTGGTGGAATAATATCAACCACTTGACGTTCATCTGACGCATCCGATATGGTTATTTCGTACCCCCCTTTTTCTTTTCGTATGATTTTACTTACTACACCAGCCGCTGTAGCATTATAAACTGTATTGTTACTCTTGCTCCCATCGGGATAAATCTGACCCCTTCCTCTGTTCCCGCCTACATATATGGGATATTTTAAGAAGTGAACATCTTTATTAGTAGCGGGGTCCGGGGAAAGAATAGGAAAGGTGACTTCACTATATTTCTGACCAGAAACAGGACCTATCACAAGAATATTTTTTTTATTGGGGCGATAGCTCTGAAAAGACAGATTGCCTATCTTTTCTTTCATCTCGGGCGAAATACGATCGGGAGGCGCTAATTCAAATCCCTCAGGTAAAATAAGAACAGCCCCCACATTCAAACCTCCCCTTTTACCATTAGCAAGAACTTGTTTAACTTGCATATCATAAGGAATTCGAACAACTGCTTCAAATACAGTATCAGGAAGTACCGCTTGCGGAACCTCAATATCCACGGGCTTATTAGCTAAATGGCAATTGGCACATACAATACGTCCGGTCGCTTCTCGTGGATTTTCATAACCCTGCTGTGCAAAAATGGGATATGCATTTGAAATGGATGTCCGAGCTATGATATATATCATCAGCGATACGGAAATAGATCGAATAATCTCTTTCTTTATCCAAGAAAAGGTGTTTTTAGTTTGCATGGTCCAATCATTGATCCCGAAAATTTCTACAATAAAATTAGGTAGGTCGCTTGTATAGTTCCCTATCCACAATTCTGCTATTTACTTTATTGAAATCATTTTACTGGAATATAAGGAGTAGGAGAAATCCCTGTAGGGTAGAAAGAGTAAGTACGTCTTAAAATGGAAATGCTTTGCTTATGTACCTTATGTTACAAAGTAACAAATATTCTAGTTAGATCAGTCATTCATTGAATGATAAATCACTACAAGTGATGGAGATATACGATTTAAATAACGGAAGATCCAATATTTAAAAATTGTATCCAGAATGACTGGAAAAGTAGAAACAAGACCCGATATAATTTGATCGTTGTGAGCAAATCCAAAATCTTTGTAGACATAGCCAATCATTAGTTCCCAACCATGGGGCGAATGGAATCCGATACATAAATCAGTTAATAAAAGAATAGAAAAAGCTTTTATTGTGTCACTTAAGTTATATAGGAATTCTTGAACCCAAGAGTTAAGAATAGCAAGTTCTTCATTACCCAGAATAGAATAACCACTTAAAATAATGAAAGAGGTTATATTTGTCGATAAGTGCAAAATCATATGGATATGATCCTCATTGTGCATCTTGATCAATTGGATCGTTTCTTTGTGGATTCCTATACGAAGTGTTTGTAGATGTGTTTCCGGGTATTCTTTTATCATTTCGTCCAAGAGTAAGAGTTCTTCCAATTCGATGAATTTTTCTAGAATACTCTTTTCTTGAATATCAGTCAAAAAAGTTTCGGATTGCCTAGTATTCCACCGATTAGTAATCCAAAATTCAAGACTTTTATTAAATGAGAGAGAGATCCACCAGGGCAAAAATACTATAGATGTAAGATATAGAAGAGGAAGAAATGCTTTCTTTTTTACCATTTTTTCATCTTTGAATTGTTAATGAATCCACCTCATTTGTTGAATCTATGTGATCTACTATTTCTATTAACCCTAAGTTCTATTACAGGGCATCGGACCTATGAATCTATTCCCTGTTTTTTATTTGTGATTCAGTAGTTAGTCCTTGAATTTAGAAAGAATACAGAAATAGAATAAGAGCCCGTTTCAAATGAAGAAATAAGAAAAAATCTTGTTTCCAGATACCTCAATTGAATTGATCAAATTCGAAGCCCTTTTCGATAAATGCTTGAAAGAACCAATTCAAGCAAGTAATGAATATTATTTCAAGCAAGTAATGAATATTATTCGGATTTTAAGCCAAAAGAACTCCCTTTGTCTTTTCTATCAAAAAAGAAAATCTTTCGAAAAAAAAAATGGCCGGCTACCCCACAGTTCTAGTCCAGGAAAAATGGAGAGAGATTTATTAAGAATATTGTGATCTACCGATCATAAATTCAAAACCTAATGTAATGATCAAAAATGAGTGGCAAAACAAGACAGAAAAGTTATCCTTATAAGAGATCCAAGCAATCTTTTGACTTTGATCATTAAGAAAAAAAAAAGAAAAGATAAAAAAAAAAGAAAAGTCGATTGACAAAAGAAAGGAGAGAGAATTTCCAAGATATGATCTATTTGTATCTAACCTATCAATTCATATTGAAAATAAAAAGAGAAATCCTTTATTCCGAAATGTTTTGATATACGAGATGAATCCATTATTTTATTTCGATTTGTTACTTTTCCTTGTTTTTTAGTAAATTGAGTTGAGTGGATTTCCATACGCATAAATTCTTTTTTATGCATACAAAAAAAATTTCGTTTTATGGATGTTCCATATACGTATACTTTGGCTCGAATGAACGTTCTGAAAAAATTTTATTAAGCTATGCTATGCTGAAGAAAGAACAGAGAATTCTTTAATTTTTTCCCTGCTGCTGGGAAAGAATTTCTTCTTCAGTTCAAGTTCATTTCAAAATACTTCAATCGGTACGCGCAAGAAATAGGCCAATTCGGCGGCTTTTTGCTCAATTTCACGCGGAGTCAAATTCTCATCAGTACGCGTCAAGGGAACGGCCCCCTGTCCTTTGATTTCCATATAAAGGACACGACGAGCAGAAATACCCTCTTTAACTTCGATTCGGATGGACTGAATATCTTTCATACGAAATCGTAGAAAGATGCGACGATTTTGTCCAGGAAATCCCCAACGAAAAATACACACTATTCCTTCTTTTCTATCGAATCGATCATAGCCACTACCTACATTCCACGAGATTGTGCACCACAAATAGGAACTAATAAAGAGACCTGCGATACCGTAGAAAGACATCACGATCCCTTGTGGAAAAAAAAGAATTTGTTGAGACGGAACTAAAGATATCAAATTCTTACCGAGATAACTGGAAGATCCAACTAATACGAATCCTAGTGAACCTAAAAAAAGGATAAAGGCCCAGCAGAAATTACTTATTTTTCGAGACCCCACTATAAGTTCTATCCATATATGTTCTGATCGACAACTCATACTAGATCCAGTTGCATTTTATTGGAATTGAGAAAATAGTCCAAATGAATTTGACTTTCGTTTTTTTGTTTCCGAAGTAACTCTCATCAACTAGTGTCATTCGAATGTAAGCCTTTAGGAGTAATTCATCTAATTGGTTAGATCAAATTGGTTAGATCAAATTGGTTAGGTCTAAAATAAGAATATCCCTTTTATATGATCTCCTATAGATATCCACATATAGATACATTGACTTTCCATTTCCTACATCCACCTCGATTCCGATCTATTTGAAAATTGCTATAATTTATTTACCTATATATTTACGCATACATAAAAGCTATGTTCGGAGGAAACTGCCATATTCTACTAAATAGATATCTGTGTTATCTATATCTAAGTCTTGAAAAAAAATAGATAAGATTTGCACCTATCGAATCTAAAAAATCTTGTTTTTTTGAACATGAAGAGATAAAGAAGCCATTGCAATTGCCGGAAATACTAGGCCCACTAAAGGCACAAAGAAAGAGGGTAAGTTGTTAAAAATTATCATAGAATGGGTACCTCGATTTAATATTTGTACCTGTTATTGTTAGAAAGATACCTTAGAATAATTATAATTCGTATATAATTATATTGAGTATATCGAAGTGACTATATATATTAAATAATAAGTGTAAGGAATGGATAATTAAATAAATGAGACTTATTCTTCTTTATCTTTCTACATGAAATATAGAAATATACGTATGATAATCTATTCTATTCTTGTCTTCAAATTCGAATTCAATTCGAATTTTGATTTTATTTAAGAAATAAAAAAGAAAGAGTTTCTTACAAATTCACGAAGGATTCGTTAGAATTCAATCCAACAACAGGATTCTTAGTAAAAATAGAGATTCTCGGAAGATATAGTAGAAAGAAAAGATACTCTATATCTATCTTTTCTATATTTGAATTATATATACTATACATACAAAGCAAGAAGGAAAGATGACCTTCGGTTTATTTTATTTGCCTTGCCCAATTTGAATTTTGAAGAAGGAACCATTTTTTTTTATCTTGTTGCTAGAGGTTTCCTAATTAATAATCAGGAATATCGGTAGAAAAAAAAAGAATTATCCGCACGATTCTTTCTACAATTTACAATTAAATATTATGATTATGTCACCAAAGAAAAAAGAAAGTCTTCTTTAGAATTTTTACTTTGATTCCGATAAACTACCTAATTGTTCGCTACAAATACAAAAATGTAACTAAATAAAATAAAAATAATTTGACTTAAGGCTCCACTTAACTTACTAAGTGAATTTTAATTCAAAGGAAAAAAAGCGTGAAGCTTAAATAACTCACTCAGAACACCCTTTAAAGGATTACGTGGTACGATTGGATCGAATAAGCCCTTATGGAATAAATATTCAGCCGCTTGTGAACCTTCAGGTACTATCTTATTCAATGTTTGTTCAATTACTCTTTTACCTGCGAATGCAATGTAAGCATTAGGTTCGGCAATAATAATATCCCCCAACATCCCAAAACTAGCCGTTACCCCACCAGTAGTAGGAGATGTAAGGATTGATACATAGAATAACTTTTTATGGGATTGATAATCATATAAAGCA